GTTAATGTAGCTTAACACCAAAGCAAAGCACTGAAAATGCTAAGATGGACACTCAGTCCCATAAACACAAAGGCTTGGTCCTGGCCTTGTAGTTAATTCCGGGTAAGCTTACACATGCAAACCTCCCTGAACCTGTGCCTAATTCCTTAAAGTTCGCCCACAAACCTAAGGGAAAAGTATCAAGCACATACATTATAGCTTAAGACACTTAGCCCAGCCACACCCCCACGGGACACAGCAGTGATAAAAATTTAGCAATAAACGAAAGTTTGACTAAGCCATGCCCTATAGAGTTGGTAAATTTCGTGCCAGCCACCGCGGTCATACGATTAACTCAAATTAACTACCTCTCGGCGTAAAACGTGTTACTGCAGCTCTAAATAGAATTGAAACCCAACAAATGCGTAGAAGTTTATCGTTTGGACCTAAACTCACCCACGAAGGTAATTCTAAACCACAAATACACGATAGCTAAGACCCAAACTGGGATTAGATACCCCACTATGCTTAGCCCTAAACATAAATAATTAACTAACAAAATTATTTGCCAGAGAACTACGAGCCATCGCTTAAAACTCAAAGGACTTGACGGTGCTTTATATCCATCTAGAGGAGCCTGTTCTATAATCGATAAACCCCGTTCTACCTTACCAACTCTTGCTAACTCAGCTTATATACCGCCATCTTCAGTAAACCCTAAAAAGGAACTAAAGTAAACAAAAGAATCAAACATAAAGACGTTAGGTCAAGGTGTAGCTTATGAGTTGGAAAGTAATGGGCTACATTTTCTTAAAAAGAACACTACGATGTCTTTTATGAAACTTAAAAGATCAAGGAGGATTTAGCAGTAAATTAAGAATAGAGTGCTTAATTGAATTGAGCCATGAAGCGCGTACACACCGCCCGTCACCCTCTTCAAATACCCAACAAGTGAACCTATACATAATTACACAAAATCTTCATGAGAAGAGGAAAGTCGTAACAAGGTAAGCATACTGGAAAGTGTGCTTGGACCAACCAAAGTGTAGCTTAACTCAAAGCATCTGGCCTACACCCAGAAGAATTCATACTATGAACTCTTTGAACCAGATCTAGCTCTACCAAAGAAAAACACAACTATAATTCCCACATAAATCAAATCATTCAGTCTAATTAAAGTATTAGAGAAAGAAATTCTCTTTTAGGAGCTATAGAAACAGTACCGTAAGGGAAAGATGAAAGAATTTAACTCACAGTAAAAACAAGCAAAGACTTCCCCTTGTACCTTTTGCATTATGGATCAATTAGAATCTCACTAGCTAAGAGAACTTCAGTTAGTACCCCCGAAACCAAACGAGCTACCTAAGAACAACTTTATGAGTTAACCCGTCCGTGTGGCAGAATGGTGGGAAGATTTTTAGGTAGAGGTGAAAAGCCTAACGAGCTTGGTGATAGCTGGTTACCCAACCAATGAATTTTAGTTCAACTTTAAACTTACCCCAAGAACTCATAATCTTAGCGTAAGCTTAAAAGATAGCCTAAAGAGGTACAGCTCTTTAGGCAAAGGATACAGCCTTAAATAGTGAATAACCAAAATATTAATAAAGCATAGTTGGCTTAAAAGCAGCCACCAATAAAGAAAGCGTTTAAGCTCAAAAACCCAAAACACCCACAATTCCAAAAAGAAAAAACAATTCCTATAATTCTAATTGGGTTAATCTATAACTCTATAGATGAGACAATGTTGACACGAGTAACAAGAATAACTATTCTCCAAGCACAAGTATATAACAACCCGGATAACCATTGTTAGTTAATCAGACATAGAATACACTTACAAAATTAAATAATCTACCACACCCCAAAATGTTAATCCGATACAGGAGTGCTGCTTAAGGAAAGATACAAAAAAATAAAAGGAACTAGGCAAACACAAACCCCGCCTGTTTACCAAAAACATCACCTCTAGCATTACAAGTATTAGAGGCAATGCCTGCCCAGTGACTGAGGTTAAACGGCCGCGGTATTCTGACCGTGCAAAGGTAGCATAATCACTTGTTCCTTAATTAGGGACTAGAATGAACGGCTAAACGAGGGTTTAACTGTCTCTTATTTTTCATCCGTGAAACTGACCTTCCCGTGAAGAGGCGGGAATAACAAAACTAGACGAGAAGACCCTATGGAGCTTTAATTTATTAATTTAATTTCAACAATACACAATCTAATGAAAACAAAATCTGAAAGCTAAATTAATGATTTAGGTTGGGGTGACCTCGGAGAATAAAACAACCTCCGAAAGATTATAATCAAGGCTGACAAGTCAAAATAAACACGTTTATCACTAATCGACCCATTAATTTTGATCGACGGACCAAGTTACCCTAGGGATAACAGCGCAATCCTATTTAAGAGTTCCTATCGAAAATAGGGTTTACGACCTCGATGTTGGATCAGGATATCCCAATGGTGCAGCAGCTATTAATGGTTCGTTTGTTCAACGATTAAAATCCTACGTGATCTGAGTTCAGACCGGAGTAATCCAGGTCGGTTTCTATCTATTTAATAATTTCTCCTAGTACGAAAGGACAAGAGAAATAGAGCCAACTATAAATTAGAGCTCTAAAACTAATAAATGAATTCATCTAAATTTAATAGTTTAATAAAATTATTCATCTAGACAAGATGATTAGAGTGGCAGAATCAGGCCAATGCATAAGACTTAAAACCTTATTTACAGAGGTTCAAACCCTCTCTCTAATAGTGCATCTAGTTAATATCCTCCTATTTCTCGTCCCAATTCTTATTGCAATGGCATTTTTAACACTAGTAGAACGAAAAATTCTAGGATATATACAATTCCGAAAAGGGCCTAACATCGTAGGCCCCCATGGCATACTTCAGCCATTTGCAGATGCCATAAAACTATTTATTAAAGAACCCTTACGACCATCTTCAACATCAGTCTCCCTATTCCTAATTGCACCCACACTATCCCTAACATTAGCACTAAGCCTATGAATTCCTCTTCCATTACCTCACCCACTAATTAACTTAAACTTAGGGGTGTTATTTATCTTAGCTCTATCCAGTTTTTCAGTCTACTCAATCTTATGATCAGGCTGAGCCTCAAACTCAAAGTACTCCTTGTTTGGAGCCCTACGAGCAGTCGCCCAAACCATCTCATATGAAGTCACCATGGCTATCATTCTCCTGTCTACATTTCTAATAAGCGGCTCCCTCTCCCTCCAAACTTTAAGCACCACACAGGAAGCAATCTGACTAATCTTCCCTGCCTGGCCATTAGCTATAATATGATATATCTCAACCCTAGCTGAAACCAATCGAAGCCCATTCGACCTAACAGAAGGCGAATCAGAACTAGTCTCAGGCTTCAATGTTGAATATGCCGCAGGCCCCTTCGCTTTATTCTTTATAGCAGAATATACCAACATTATCCTAATAAATGCCATCTCATCAATTGTATTCCTAGGACCACTACAAAACAACTACCTCCCAGAAACTTATACCATTGACTTTATACTTAAAACCATGTTCCTAACCACACTATTCCTATGAATTCGAGCATCCTATCCTCGATTTCGATACGACCAACTAATGCACCTCCTATGGAAAAACTTCTTACCTCTTACTCTAGCCCTATGTACATGGTACATTTCAATACTAATCTTCATAGCAAGCATTCCACCCCACACATAGAAATATGTCTGATAAAAGAGTTACTTTGATAGAGTAAATAATAGAGGTCTAACCCTCTTATTTCTAGGGCCACAGGAATTGAACCTGTACCTAGGGATTCAAAATCCCTCGTGCTACCTATCACACCCTACCCTACAAACCCCGCCAGTAAGGTCAGCTAGCAAAGCTATCGGGCCCATACCCCGAAAACGATGGTGAAATTCCTTCCCCTACTAAAAATTAACCTATACACGTTAATTCTTATCTATTTCACCCTATTTTTTGGCCCCATAATTACGATATCTAGCTCTAGTCTCGTACTTATGTGAATTGGCCTAGAAATAAGCCTTCTCTCAATTACCCCCCTATTAATTAACAAAAAAAACCCGCGTTCAACTGAAGCAACAACAAAATATTTTGTCACACAGGCCACAGCCTCCATAATTTTCCTCTTAGCAATTACCACTAATTACCACCAACTAGGAATCTGAGTATTTCAAGAACAAACAAGCAACCTTATTATCACACTTACCACTATCTCAATGGCAATAAAATTAGGCCTAGCACCCTTTCACTCGTGACTACCTGAAGTAACACAAGGTATCCCACTTCATACAGGACTAATTATTCTCACATGACAAAAAATTGCACCCTTATCTATTCTTTTTCAAATCCATGGGCTCTTAGACACCAAATTTACTACTATCATAGCAATTGTATCAGTAACCATAGGGGCCTGGGGCGGCCTCAACCAGACCCAAACACGAAAAATCTTAGCATATTCATCCATCGCCCACATAGGATGAATAATTGCCATCCTCCCCTACAACCCAAATCTTATGATTTTCAACTTTATTGTTTACGTTTTTCTTACCTCCTCAATATTTATTCTATTAATTATACTTTCCCTCACATCTATTAACTTAACATCACTTGTATGAAATAAAATCCCATCAATACTATTTATTCTACCAACAACACTTCTATCTCTAGGGGGACTCCCTCCACTAACAGGCTTCCTACCAAAATGAATAATTATAACTGAGTTATTAAAAAATAACAGCGCAATTCTAACAACACTTATAGCCATAGCAGCCTTACTAAACCTATTTTTTTATACACGACTAATTTATTCCTCTACCCTAACTATTTTCCCCACAAACAACATCTCAAAAATAACTTACCACCAAACAAATCTAAAAACCAGTATTTTCCTACCAACCACCACTATCCTAGGCACACTTCTTCTTCCCCTAACTCCTCAACTCGTTGAATAAGAAGTTTAGGATATTTAGTCCGAGGGCCTTCAAAGCCCTAAGAAGACATAAAGTTTAACTTCTGTGTAAGGACTGTAAGACTTTATCTTACATCTATTGAATGCAAACCAATCACTTTAATTAAGCTAAGTCCCCCCCCCCCCTAGACTGGTAGGATTAATTACCTACGAAAATTTAGTTAACAGCTAAATACCCTATCCCTGGCTTCAGTCTACTTCTCCCGCCTATAAGAAAGGGGGCGGGAGAAGCCTTAGTAGAATCACTATCTACACCTTTGAATTTGCAATTCAATATGATTATCACCTTAAGGCTTGGTAACAAGAGGGCTGGAACCTCTGTATTTAGATTTACAGTCTAATGCTTGCTCAGCCATATTACCTATGTTCATTAACCGTTGGTTATTCTCGACAAACCATAAAGACATCGGAACCCTATATCTTATTTTTGGGGCTTGGGCAGGGATAGCAGGAACAGCCCTAAGTATTCTAATTCGAACAGAGCTGGGTCAACCAGGCGCCCTACTAGGAGACGATCAAATCTATAATGTTATTGTAACCGCCCACGCTTTCGTTATAATTTTCTTTATAGTGATGCCTATAATAATTGGGGGCTTTGGAAACTGACTTGTTCCACTAATAATTGGTGCCCCTGACATAGCTTTCCCACGAATAAACAACATAAGCTTTTGACTCCTACCCCCCTCATTTCTATTATTATTAGCATCGTCTATAGTAGAAGCCGGAGCAGGGACAGGCTGAACAGTTTATCCACCCTTAGCTGGAAATTTAGCCCATGCAGGAGCATCAGTAGATCTTACAATTTTTTCTCTTCACCTAGCCGGAGTCTCATCAATTCTAGGGGCTATTAATTTTATTACCACTATTATTAATATAAAACCACCAGCTATAACACAGTATCAAACACCATTATTTGTATGATCTGTACTAATCACAGCAGTCCTTCTTCTCCTCTCACTCCCAGTCTTGGCTGCGGGAATTACTATGCTCCTCACAGATCGTAATCTAAATACAACTTTCTTCGACCCTGCTGGAGGAGGGGACCCAATCCTCTACCAACATTTGTTCTGATTCTTTGGACACCCCGAAGTTTATATCCTCATTCTACCAGGGTTTGGTATTATCTCACACATTGTCACATACTACTCAGGAAAAAAAGAACCATTTGGCTACATGGGAATAGTGTGGGCTATAATATCAATTGGATTCCTAGGATTTATTGTATGAGCCCACCACATATTCACAGTAGGCCTTGACGTAGACACTCGTGCCTATTTTACATCAGCTACCATAATTATTGCTATTCCAACCGGAGTAAAAATCTTCAGCTGACTAGCCACACTACATGGGGGAAACATCAAATGATCTCCAGCTATACTTTGAGCACTAGGATTTATCTTCCTATTTACTGTGGGGGGACTTACAGGAATTGTCCTATCAAACTCCTCCTTAGATATTGTACTCCACGATACATACTATGTGGTAGCCCACTTCCATTACGTTCTATCAATAGGAGCAGTCTTCGCTATTATAGCAGGATTTATTCATTGATTTCCACTATTTTCTGGCTACACCCTAAATGATACTTGAGCAAAAATTCACTTTACCATTATATTCATTGGAGTAAATATAACATTTTTTCCACAACACTTCTTAGGCCTTTCTGGAATACCTCGACGATACTCGGATTACCCAGATGCTTACACTACATGAAACATAGTGTCCTCTATAGGATCATTTATCTCCCTAACAGCTGTCTTAATCATAATCTTTATTATCTGAGAAGCCCTAGCCTCAAAACGAGAAGTAATCTCAATTCCATACTCATCCACTAACCTAGAATGACTTCATGGCTGCCCCCCACCATACCACACATTCGAAGAACCCACATTCGTAAAAGTTAAATAAGAAAGGAAGGACTCGAACCCCCTAAAACTGATTTCAAGTCAGCCTCATAACCCTTATGTCTTTCTCAATAGGGTGTTAGTAAAACTAATTACATGACTTTGTCAAAGTCAAATTATAAGATAAAACTTATATACCTTGAATGGCATATCCATTACAACTAGGCCTACAAGACGCTTCCTCCCCTATTATAGAAGAACTTACAAACTTCCATGATCACACTTTAATAATTGTCTTCCTCATTAGTTCTTTAGTGTTGTACTTAATCTCACTGATATTAACTACCAAGCTCATTCATACAAGCACGATAGATGCTCAAGAGGTAGAGACTATCTGAACAATTTTACCGGCTATTATTTTAATTTTAATCGCCTTACCCTCTCTACGCATCCTATACATAATAGATGAAATTAATAACCCCGCTCTAACAGTGAAAACTATGGGACATCAATGATACTGAAGCTATGAATACACAGACTATGAAGACCTATGCTTTGACTCATACATAATTCCAACCAACGAACTCAAGCCAGGAGAACTCCGTCTTCTAGAAGTAGATAATCGAGTTGTATTACCCATGGAGCTTCCAATCCGCATGCTAATCTCATCAGAAGACGTACTACACTCATGAGCAGTCCCCTCCCTAGGGTTAAAAACGGACGCAATTCCAGGACGACTAAACCAAGCCACAGTAACATCCAATCGCCCTGGTGTATTTTATGGTCAATGCTCAGAAATTTGCGGGTCAAATCACAGTTTCATGCCCATTGTCCTAGAAGTAATCCCATTAAAATTTTTCGAAAATTGATCAATATCTATAACTCAATAACATTATGAAGCTTAATGCGTTAACCTTTTAAGTTAAAGTAAGAGAATAACTTTTCTCCATAATGATTATGCCACAACTAGATACATCTACATGATTTATAACTATAATCTCATCAATCATTACTCTATTCATTTTATTCCAACTAAAACTCTCTGCCCAAGACTTCCCCCACCCCCCTATAACAAAAGCCATAAAAACCTTAAATACTAAAACCCCCTGAGAACAAAAATGAACGAAAACCTATTTGCCTCTTTCATTACCCCTACCATAATAGGCCTTCCCGTAGTTATTCTTATTATTATATTCCCATCAATTCTTATTACATCATCAAACCGTTTGATCAACAACCGTGTCTTCACCCTTCAAGAATGGTTGATTAAACTAATTACAAAACAAATAATACTTATTCATTCACCAAAAGGACGAACCTGATCACTAATGATTATTTCGCTAATCATATTTATTGGATCCACAAACCTCTTAGGACTGCTACCACACACATTCACCTCAACTACACAACTATCAGCAAACCTAGCCCTGGCTGTTCCCCTATGAGCCGGAGCAGTAATTATTGGCTTCCGCCACAAACTAAAAAGCTCATTAGCCCACTTTCTACCACAAGGAACCCCAATCTCTCTAATCCCCATGCTCGTAATTATCGAAACCATTAGCTTATTTATTCAACCAATAGCCTTAGCTGTTCGACTAACAGCTAACATTACCGCTGGACACCTACTTATACACCTAATTGGAGGCGCCACCCTAGCACTAACAAGTATCAGCCCTCCTACTGCCATAATCACTTTTACAATCTTAATTCTACTTACAATACTTGAGTTTGCTGTAGCCCTTATTCAAGCCTATGTATTTACCCTGTTGGTCAGCCTATATCTACATGACAACACCTAATGACTCACCAAACACATGCATTCCACATAGTAAACCCAAGCCCATGACCCCTAACAGGAGCCCTATCCGCCCTACTACTCACCTCGGGCCTAACAATATGATTTCACTACAACTCTACCACCCTACTACTAATCGGACTCACCACAAATCTGCTCACAATACTTCAATGATGACGAGATATTGTCCGTGAAGGAACCTTCCAAGGCCACCATACCCCAATTGTCCAAAAAGGCCTACGATACGGGATAATCCTGTTTATTGTATCAGAAGTATTTTTCTTCTCAGGGTTCTTCTGAGCTTTTTATCACTCTAGCCTAGTCCCCACACATGACCTAGGGGGCTGCTGGCCCCCTACAGGAATCACCCCACTCAATCCTCTAGAAGTGCCTCTACTAAACACATCAGTGCTTCTAGCATCCGGAGTCTCGATTACATGGGCCCACCACAGCCTCATAGAAGGTAAACGAGGCAACATAAATCAAGCCCTATTAATTACAATTATACTAGGCCTCTACTTCACTGCCCTACAAGCATCTGAATATTTAGAGACCCCCTTCTCTATCTCAGATAGCATCTATGGGTCAACATTCTTCATAGCAACAGGCTTTCATGGACTTCATGTTATTATTGGCTCCACCTTCCTTATTGTATGCCTTCTCCGACAGTTAAAATTTCACTTCACATCAAAACATCACTTCGGATTTGAAGCAGCAGCATGATACTGACACTTTGTGGATGTTGTATGACTCTTCCTTTATGTCTCTATTTATTGATGAGGCTCTTATTCTTTTAGTATAAGCAGTACAATTGACTTCCAATCAATTAGATCTAGTAAACCCTAGAAGAGAATAATTAACCTACTATCCTCCCTCCTTATTAATATCTTTCTATCAACCCTCCTAATTACTATCGCATTTCTTATCCCTCAAATTAACATCTATGCAGAAAAAGTACACGCCTATGAGTGTGGTTTTGACCCCATAGGCTCTGCTCGACTTCCATTCTCAATAAAATTTTTCCTAGTAGCTATTACTTTCCTCTTATTTGACCTTGAAATTGCTCTACTGCTCCCCCTCCCCTGGGCTATCCAGTCACTCAATATACATCAAATAATAATGCTCTCCTTTTCTTTACTCACTATCCTATCCTTAGGACTCGCATACGAATGAATACAAAAAAGCCTAGAATGAACAGAATAACATTGTGGTAATTAGTTTAACAAAAATTAATGATTTCGACTCATTAGATTATGAATACCTCATAATTACCAAAGTGACCTTCACTTTACTTAATTTTATTGTGGCATTCACACTAGCTCTATTAGGAACTCTTATATTCCGATCCCACTTAATGTCAACTCTCTTATGCATAGAAGGTATGATATTGTCCCTCTTTATTATAATTTCAACGCTAATCCTTAACTCCAACTCAATAATTTCATTTTCAATCCCCATTATTATCCTGGTGTTCGCCGCATGTGAAGCAGCAGTAGGTCTTGCGCTTCTAGTAAAAGTCTCCAACATATATGGAACAGATCATGTACAAAACCTTAATCTACTACAATGTTAAAAATTATTCTCCCCTCTCTTATGCTCATCCCCTTAACTTGATTGTCAAATAAAAAAATAATGTGAATCAACATCTCATCACACAGCTTCCTAATTAGCCTATTAAGTCTATCCCTCCTCTGGCAAAATTCTACCTTCTCACCCATATTCTTTTCTGACATAATTTCAACCCCCCTCATTATTTTAACAACATGACTACTACCACTCATAGTCCTAGCTAGTCAATACCACCTAAAAAAAGAAAAACTTACCTATAAAAAACTCTATCTTTCCATACTTATCTTTCTCCAAATTTTCTTAATTATAACATTTTCAGCCACAGAACTTATTATATTTTATATTTTATTTGAAGCCACACTAATCCCAACACTTATCATTATTACACGATGAGGAAACCAAACAGAACGACTAAACGCCGGACTTTATTTTCTTTTTTATACGCTAGCAGGTTCTATCCCTCTATTAATTGCACTAATCCTCTTACAATCTCAAATAGGGACCCTAAACTTTCTTATTCTCCTACTTAATAGCTCTCCACTCAATACCACATGGTCCAACAACATTTTATGACTAGCATGTATAATAGCATTCCTAATTAAAATACCCCTATATGGGGTCCACTTATGACTACCTAAAGCCCATGTTGAAGCCCCAATTGCAGGCTCCATGGTGCTTGCAGCGATTCTTCTAAAACTTGGGGGCTACGGAATGATACGAGTATGCATTCTACTAGACCCTATTACAAAATCTCTCTCCTATCCATTTATTTTGCTCTCCCTATGAGGAATAGTAATAACCAGCTCAATCTGCTTACGACAAACAGACCTAAAATCACTAATTGCATACTCTTCAGTCAGCCACATAGCACTAGTAATTACATCAATTTTAATCCAAACCCCATGAAGCTTCATAGGAGCCATAGCACTAATAATTGCACATGGCCTAACCTCATCCATATTATTCTGCCTAGCTAACACAAACTACGAACGAACCCACAGCCGAACTATGACCCTGGCCCGAGGCTTACAAATTATTCTTCCTCTAATGGCCACCTGATGGCTCTTAGCATGCCTAGCTAATCTAGCACTCCCACCATCAATCAACCTAATAGGAGAGCTTATAATTATAGTATCATTATTTCACTGATCTAACCCTTCAATCATTCTCACAGGTATTAACATAACCATTACAGCCCTATACTCTATATACATATTAACCACTACTCAACGAGGAAAAATTACCAACTACATTAAACACCTGCAACCATCACACACACGAGAACTCACATTAATAGCACTTCACATAGTGCCCCTAATCCTCCTATCAACTAACCCTAAACTAATTCTCAACCCCATTACATGTAAATATAGTTTACATAAAACATTAGACTGTGAATCTAAAAACAGGGTATACTAAATCCTTATTTACCAAGAAAGTAGGCAAGAACTGCTAATTCATGCACCCATATATAAAACGTATGGCTTTCTTGCTTTTATAGGATAGCTCAATCCATTGGCCTTAGAATCCAAAAACTCAAGAATGCTTGATAAAAGTAATTAACATCTGCCTATCTTCAATATTCCTCATCCTTCTTATCTTAACTACCCCAATCCTAATCTCCATAACCAACCTCATAAAACTAATCAATTTCCCACTTTACGTCACCAAATCAATAAAATACTCATTCTTCCTCAGTCTAATCCCACTAACAACATTCACCTTTCTTAACACAGAATATATAATTATCTCTTGACACTGAATAGACGCTAGCTCAATAAAACTGACAATTAGCTTCAAAATAGACCTATTCTCTATCTTATTTATGTCTGTGGCCCTATACGTAACCTGATCTATTATACAATTTTCTTCTTGATATATACACTCAGACCCCCAACTAAATCGCTTTATTAAATACCTCTTACTATTTTTAATCACTATAATTATTCTCACCTCAGCTAATAACCTATTCCAACTTTTCATTGGCTGGGAAGGAGTAGGAATCATATCCTTTCTACTCATCGGCTGATGGTACGGACGAACAGACGCCAATGCGGCAGCCCTGCAAGCAATACTTTACAACCGCATCGGGGACGTGGGCCTAATTATAGCTATAGCATGACTATGTTTGAACACAAACTCCTGAGAGCTACAACACGTTTTACACACAGAAAACGCTAATACTCTTCCTCTACTAGGACTCCTGATCGCTGCCACAGGAAAATCAGCCCAATTTGGCCTCCACCCATGACTCCCATCAGCTATAGAAGGCCCAACACCAGTCTCAGCCCTACTGCACTCAAGCACAATAGTAGTAGCAGGGATCTTTCTACTAATTCGATTCTACCCTCTAACCTCAAATAACAACCTAATTCTAACACTAATATTATGCCTAGGCTCCCTCACAACACTCTTTACCGCCATCTGTGCACTAACTCAAAATGATATTAAAAAAATTGTAGCCTTTTCAACATCTAGCCAATTAGGACTAATAATAGTTACTTTAGGAATTAACCAACCACACCTAGCCTTTCTTCACATTTGTAATCATGCCTTCTTCAAAGCCATACTATTTCTATGTTCAGGATCAATTATTCATAGTCTAAACGACGAGCAAGATATCCGAAAAATAGGGAACATAATAAACACGCTTCCCCTCACTTCATCTTGCCTGACTATCGGAAGCCTAGCGCTTATTGGCATACCCTTCCTTACAGGTTTCTACTCAAAAGACGCAATCATCGAATCCATAAACTCATCTTATACCAACGCCTGGGCCCTTCTAATTACACTAATCGCCACATCTATAACAGCTATATATAGCATACGAATTATTTACTTCACCATAATAACTAAACCACGATTTTCCCCACTAATTACTATTAATGAAAATAACCCGCATCTTATCAATCCTATTAAACGCCTAGCACTAGGAAGTATCCTAGCAGGATTTATTATCTTTTTTAATCTCCCACCACTTAACACCCCAATCCTCACACTACCCTGACATATTAAACTAACAGCCCTAACTATCACCACCTTAGGCCTAATCACAGCACTAGAACTTAACAACTTTACCACATATTTCTCAAATGTTTACCCACTAAAAATCTCAGCCTTCTCAACCCTTTTAGGATACTTCCCAACAATCTTCCACCGAATTGCCCCTATAAAATTTCTTAACATAAGCTTCCATACAGCAACCAACCTTCTAGACCTAATTTGACTAGAAAAATCAATCCCAAAATTTATTTCTGCCTGCAATGTACATGCTTCAAAAATTACGGCTAATCAAAAGGGCCTAATCAAAATTTACTTCCTTTCTTTCCTAGTCTCACTTACGGTGTTTCCAATCCTGGTCCTACTCTAACCTACCGAGTAATCTCAATAATAACAAGAACCCCAACAAACAAGGACCACCCAGCCACAATCATCACTCAAGCAGCACAACTATACAAGGCCGCTACTCCAGCCCCTTCCTCACCTATCATACCCATTTCATCAACACTATAAATCACCCAACCATCCATTCCATAAATCTCCACCCCAAAATCTTCTATTAATCAACTCCCCACCATATAAATAAAAACTAACTCCATAAACAACCCAGAAATCAAATAAAAAAAAGTTATTCAATCAGAGCTTCAGGTTTCTGGGTACTCCTCAGAAGCCATAGCAGTAGTATAACCAAAAACAACTACCATCCCCCCTAGATAAACTAGAAAAACAGCTAATCCTAAAAAAGGCCCACCGTAACCTAAAATAACTAAACAACCTAAAAAACCACTAATAACCAATACCAACCCCCCGTAAATAGGAGAAGGCTTTAAAGCCAACCCAACACAACCCGCTAAAAATAATAAGCTTAAAACAAACATGTAATTAATCATAGTTCCCACATAGCACTAAACTATGACTAACGGTATGAAAAACCATCGTTGTTATTCAACTATAGGAACACTAATGATAAACCTACGAAAAAATCATCCCCTACTAAAAATAGTTAATCACTCATTCATTGACCTCCCCACTCCCCCTAATATCTCATCTTGATGGAACTTCGGATCTCTCCTGGGCATCTGCTTAATTATCCAAATCGCCACAGGGTTATTCCTAGCTATACACTACACAGCAGACACAACAACAGCGTTCTCATCAGTCTCCCACATTTGCCGAGATGTAAATTATGGCTGATTAATCCGCTATATACATGCAAACGGGGCCTCAATATTCTTTATCTGCCTGTTCATCCATATTGGACGAGGAATCTACTACGGATCCTACATCTTCACTGAAACATGAAACATTGGTGTAATCCTTTTATTCGCAGTAATAGCCACTGCATTCATAGGCTATGTTCTACCATGAGGACAAATATCCTTCTGAGGGGCCACAGTTATCACTAACCTTCTCTCAGCCATCCCATACATTGGACCTACAATCGTAGAATGAATCTGAGGGGGATTTTCAGTAGACAAAGCCACTCTAACACGATTTTTCGCTTTCCATTTTATCCTGCCATTCATCATCGCAGCCCTAGTCTTAGTCCACCTCCTATTCCTACATGAAACAGGATCCAACAACCCACTAGGCCTTAACTCCAACGCAGACAAGATTCCTTTTCACCCCTATTATACAGTCAAAGACTTCCTAGGGGTAGTCCTACTTATCTTTTTATTTATACTTTTAGTCCTATTCTTCCCTGACATACTCGGAGACCCAGATAACTACACACCATCCAACCCAATAAACACCCCACCTCATATTAAACCAGAATGATACTTCTTATTCGCATACGCTATTCTTCGCTCCATCCCTAATAAATTAGGAGGAGTTCTAGCCCTAATTCTATCTATCTTAATCCTAATCTTCCTGCCACTAATTCACACATCCAAACAACGAAGCCTTATATTCCGACCTATTTCTCAAATACTATACTGAGCCCTAATTGCCAACCTACTAATCCTTACATGAATCGGAGGACAACCAGTAGAGCATCCCTTTATTGTTATCGGACAACTCGCTTCAATTACCTATTTCTCAATCATTCTAATTTTTTTACCTATTGCAGGAATCATTGAGGACAATTTATTAAAATGATACCTCTGTCTTGGTAGTATAAACATTACTTTGGTCTTGTAAACCAAAAATGAAGAAACGTTCTTCCCAGGACATCAAGAAGGAAGGACAAAATCCTCCACCGTCGGCGCCCAAAGCAAACATTCTACTTGAACTACTTCTTGAACAGTACATAATTTTATATAGTACACAATACATTTATATGCATATCGTACATTCATCTATTTGCCACTAACATACAAGCAAGTACATTACGTTAATGTAACAATAACAATACTGACATACGAGTTTAAAATGCTCACACACATGAATATGACTAATATAAGTTAAATGAATGCTTTACAACAATTTAATGTATATAGTCCATACCACATTAAGTCAAATCCCTGTAATTCCAAATGGATATCCCCATCCCCACTTGGTCCCTTAATCTACCATCCTCCGTGAAACCATCAACCCGCCCACCAGTCCCCCTCTTCTTGCTCTGAGCCCATAAATCTTGGGGGTAGCTAAACTGAAACTTTATCAGACATCTGGTTCTTTCTTCAGGGCCATACATATATAACCGTCCACTCGTTCCCCTTAAATAAGACATCTCGATGGTGTGGGTCTAGTCAGCCCAGGACCAACATAACTGAGATTAAATACATTTGGTATTTTTTATTTTTCGGATGTATGACTCAACATCGCCGTCGAGGCGTGGTGTCCCCAGCACTAAGTCAAGCTTTACTACAAGTTCAAGTATGGACCCTTTCAACATGGCCTTATACCTGCAGCAATTATATTTATGATAGTAGGACATAGTAATTCATTATATAATGACATAACCCATAAAGCCACAAGAACCTTTTCAACCACTTTCTTTAGCTCTCTCTTATATGATGTTATATTTTAACTTGATTTTCAGTATTAACCGCACATCATAAAACCCACCAACTAAGTAAACTACTATTCAAACGTTTATTTATAAAGGGGCATATCTTTACAACTCTAGCCTAAGTAATTTAAATTTCAGCTAATTAACTATGATTAACTTATTATTAATTTGCACCCCATAATCTTAAAAGAGACTAACTAAAATATCT